AGAAACTCTCGTGTCCGGTTCTGTAGTAGAGATGGATGGAATTGCTAAACAACCATCAACTATAACCCCAAAAGAACCAGATTCCGTAAACAACACAGAGGAAGAATGAAAGGAATATCTTATCGAGGTAATCGTATTTGCTTCGGTAGATATGCTCTTCAAGCGCTTGAACCCGCTTGGATCACATCTAGACAAATAGAAGCAGGGCGGCGAGCAATGACACGAAATGCACGCCGCGGTGGAAAAATATGGGTACGCATATTTCCAGACAAACCTGTTACAGTAAGACCTACAGAAACACGTATGGGTTCGGGGAAAGGATCTCCCGAATATTGGGTAGCTGTCGTTAAACCCGGTAGAATACTTTATGAAATGAGCGGAGTAGCAGAAAATATAGCTAGAAGGGCTATTTCAATAGCGGCATCTAAAATGCCTATACGAACTCAATTCATTCTTTCTGGATAGGAATGTAGAAACAAACGAAAGGGGTTTTTGGGATGAAAAAAAAAACAATTGCAGATTTCTTTTTTTGTTTTGAACAAATAATATTTCTTTTTTTTATTTATACCTTTGCATTGAAAAAGAAAAAACCGATAAAAAAATGATATGATTCAACCTCAAACCCATTTGAATGTAGCGGATAACAGCGGGGCCCGAGAATTGATGTGTATTCGAATCATAGGAGCTAGTAATCGACGATATGCTCATATTGGTGACATTATTGTTGCTGTAATCAAGGAAGCAGTACCAAATACACCTCTAGAAAGATCAGAAGTGGTCCGAGCTGTCATTGTACGTACTTGTAAAGAACTCAAACGCGACAACGGTATGATAATACGATATGATGACAACGCTGCGGTTGTTATTGATCAAGAAGGAAATCCAAAAGGAACCCGAATTTTCGGCGCGATCGCCCGGGAATTAAGACAGTTAAATTTCACTAAAATAGTTTCATTAGCACCTGAAGTATTATAGGGGAAGACCTTAATATAGTATTTGAATGAAATTGATTAAATTTATTTAATTAATTAGTAAATTGTTTATCTATCACGTATATATCTTTAATAATTCATAAATATTAAAAAATTCAGAAAAAAAGAAAAAGAGCATGTTGATTATATCAAAATTCGGGGGAAACAAAAATCTTAGTTTATCATGAGTAAAGACACTATTGCTGACATAATAACCTCTATACGAAATGCTGACATGAATAAAAAAAGAACAGTTCGAATACCATCTACTAACATCACTGAAAATATTGTTAAAATCCTTTTACAAGAAGGTTTTATTGAAAACGTGAGAAAACATCAAGAAAGCAATAAATATTTTTTGGTTTTAACCCTACGACATAGAAGAAATAGGAAAGGACCATATAGAACTGTTTTAAATTTAAAACGGATCAGTCGACCCGGTCTACGAATATATTCTAACTATCAACGAATTCCTAGAATTTTAGGCGGAATGGGGGTTGTAATTCTTTCTACTTCTCGAGGTATAATGACAGACCGAAAGGCTCGACTAGAAGGAATCGGCGGAGAAGTTTTGTGTTATATATGGTAATCTTTCTAATAGCCGACACGGTCATATTTGTGAAAAAAGAGAAAGGACAAGTTTATAATATTATCCCTCTTACATTAGTTGATACTTCAAAGCGGTTTTACCTGGAATGAAACAACAAAAATGGATTCATGAGGGTTTAATTACTGAACAACTTACCGATGGTATGTATCTTCCGGATTCGTTTAGATAACAAAAAAATTATTCTGGTTTTTGTTTCGTAAAGGATTTCATGTAGTTTTATACGTATACTACCAGGAAATAGACTAAAAATTGAGGTAAGTCCTTATGATTCAACCAAAGGGCGTATAATTTAGAGACTTCAAAGCAAAGACTTGAATGATTAGTCGGTTTTTTCAATTTCAACATTCTTTCGTGAGGATACAATTCGAAATTAAAAATTTCAAGAAACTTATTTTCTTCCAATAAGTAGATTCGGAATTAAAAAAAGGAATGACAAATATGAAAATAAGGGCCTCCGTTCGTAAAATTTGTGAAAAATGTCGATTGATCCGTAGGCGGGGACGAATTATAGTAATTTGTTCTAACCCGAGACATAAACAAAGACAAGGATAATCTTTCTAAAACAAAAAGACTCTCGAAATCTAAAGGACCCGATGTACAGATGTACAAATAAATAAATAAAAAAAAGTAAAAAAAAAAAAAAGAATAAGGATCTGTTTTGACATGAAATGGATATATCCATATATCTCTGACTTATATTTATGAGATGATAAAATATGGCAAAACCTATACCAAAAATTGGTTCGCGTAGAAATAGACGTATTGGTTCACGTAAGAATACACGTAGAATCCCCAAGGGAGTTATTCATGTTCAAGCAAGTTTCAACAATACCATTGTGACTGTTACAGATGTACGGGGTCGAGTAATTTCTTGGTCCTCTGCCGGGGCTTGTGGATTCAAGGGTACAAGAAGGGGTAC